ATTCTACCAATTCCCCCGCCATTACTTCATCAAGACCATGAATACGAGCAATGCCATCGCCTACTTGAAGTACGGTGCCGGTATTTACAATCTTTACTTCTCTATTATATTCCTGAATACGTTGACGAATAATATTACTAATTTCGTCGGCTCGAATGGTTACCATGAGTATTTCTTAATTCTTTTTTTGAAAAAAAAAAAAAAAATAATGCCTACAGTAACAGTAGAAGGACTAATCGGTTATTTCGTTCATCGCTCCCAACATGTCAATATTGGCACTGATGGTACGTAAATGTAACTCGTTGTCCAAACAAGTATTCAAAGTTCCTAGAGCGCCTTGTAAGGCTTGTTGGAAAACCCGTTGTCGGACTTGATTAATTGCCCTTTGTTGTTCAAAATGAATAGTTTCGTTTTTAGAATTTTCTTCTTCTTCCAAAGTCTTATAAGTTGAATTAATCAAAATCAGCCTTTCTCGTTCTATCTCAGAGTATCCATTCACTCGATACTGATCTGCTTCCATTTTCACTTTCTGTAAACGAGCCCGGGCTTTTTCCAGCTGTTCAATGGCCCCGCCACGCAATTCTTCTGAATTTCGAATCGCATTCAGGATCCTCTGTTTTCGATTATCTAATAAATCACTTAATGAAAGTAGATTCTCTTTCCATTCATTTCAAAACTTCCATAATCCCTTCCCGAACCAAACATGAATCTTTCGATTCATTTGGCTCTCACGCCCAATTCCTTCAATTACTTATGGTAAATTCCCAGATGTTTTGTTGAATATCATGAGCCTATCCTCTACTCTCTCTCTTCCTATGCAAAAAAATATCGAAATGAATCACTAATCAACGACCAAAATATTCGGAGGACTCTTCTGACCAAACAAAAATATGTAATTGTCAGCAAGGTTGTTTCGTTTTTTTTTTTAATCCAAAAAGTGTTTCTTACTTTCTTTATACACAATACGTAGGTCGTCGATTCAGCAGTAGATAAAAATGGGATGAAATACCCATTCTTACAATAAGTGGTTCAAATCATTTTATCGATATGGGTGTTCGATATCGATAAAATATTCATTTTAAAACCATCTCTATATTATATATTAACAGAGTGGTAGAAAGAGTACCGTGCTGCGTCTGAACTTCAAACGATTTAGCTTTAACCATGTTAATGGTCCCACATTATTGGTCAAGAGAGAATCAAAGTAGATTTACCAATGAATCACGAAATGCTATGGTTCTTACATATGATTTTTGAATTTATTCAAAAGTCATTCGCGGGATCATGCACCTTTCTTTCCTAGTTATAAGGGAAAAAGTCAAAGTACAGCTGGTTGGATCCAGCCTATTCTTGAAATAAACAACTCGCACACACCCCCTTTCCAAAAAAGATCAATACCCCAAGCACTACGCTTAGATTTATTGGATTTGTTGCAAAAATATCGGTATTAAATCCGAAACTCCCGGCGGATGGCCAGTGTCCCAAAGAAACGAAGGAATCGGTTACATTTTTCATAGGATCTCCTCTTATAGATAGACTAAAAAATAGAACAGAGTTATTTTTGTACTTTTTGTATCACCTCGCCCCCTTTTCTTTTTTATTTATAGAGATTTTACTTTTTCGATTTCTAAATCGAGTCAAAAATGGATTCTCTTTAGAAATGGCGAATTATCCCCTTGTTGCAACCCTTCCTAAAACTAAAAAGGAGGTTTCCTTTGAATGACGAACGGGAAGGATGAAAGCGAGTCGGTATGCTAATTCCTCATCTGCAAATCAGCCTTCCCGTAGGTTATTTTCTCAACGAAAAAGTCATTGTAGGAATGAAATATGGGTATAATGCTAAAAAGCAAATGACAAGTCCGAGGCAATAAAATAGGAAAAGTTTGTATTTTTCATATTTTCACAATTAAACAAAAGGGTTCGCAAATAAAAGTGCTAGTGCTACAACCAAGCCATAAATTGTTAAAGCTTCCATAAAAGCTAGACTAAGCAATAAAGTACCTCGTATTTTTCCCTCTGCCTCGGGCTGTCTCGCGATACCTTCTACAGCTTGGCCCGCAGCAGTGCCTTGGCCAACTCCAGGTCCAATAGAAGCAAGCCCTACAGCCAATCCAGCAGCAATAACAGAAGCGGCAGAAATCGTTGGATTCATGATAATAAGTTCCTCGTATAAAAAAATAGAAATAAATAGTTAATGATACAATCAATGAATTCTGCCTTAATTATTCCATCGCTACAAAGTCATCTAGTCAAAGTAACTACAAACTTCGAATTGAAGTAATATAATATTATTATTAACCCATCAAAACGACTTCAAATAGAGCCCTTTTAGTTTCTATCAACAAAGTCTTTGTGAATGGAATCTATACGAGTTTCGTTCATCCATTTCTTTTTTCTAAACCACTCTTTAAATTCTTCGATCTTTTTCTTGATTTCATCCGTTTATTCATTCAACTCACAGTCACCGACGAGACGTAAGGACTTCTGTTGGAATTCCCAT